TATAGGAAAAAAAAAAAAAAAAAAAAGGGCATGCGACCAGGGGAGGGGGAAGTTTTTGAGAAGCAGGGTCACCATGAATAAGACCATTATACCTTGGTGTCCTAATTAACCGGCATTTTCCCCTGTATCTCCCTAGACCTATAAAAATTTATATAAAATTCTAAGATAATTATATCCCAAAATAAAGTGCCTGATAAAAAGGGTTGTTTTGATAGAGCAAAGAATGTGATTACACCTTTATTACATCTGGAGGAATTAAACCTCCCCTAGAAATATCAAAAATTTCCGTACTTCTTATACTTAAATGTAAATAGGTAAGCTAAAAAAGCTATTGGGTTCATACCCCACTTATAAAGGTTACCCCTTTCTTATTTAATATGATATCTTAATAAAATATTATTCAGCTCGTCCCTCGCCCTGGGGACAGTTGTAGCAGTATCCTCGTATTCTTGAATAGGAATATGAGTGGGATTGGAAATTAATCTCCTTTCTTTCATTCCATTAATTAGGACCTCGAAAAATATATATTCTGCCGAATCAGCCCTTAAGTATTTTATTTCCCAGGTCCTAGCCTCAACCGTTCTCCTGCTTTCAATTGTAGTTCTATCTTCAAAAGTAACAACTTTTCATGAAGGAAATATTCAACCTAGACTAATATTCAACACTTCCCTCCTTTTAAAAATGGGGTCTGCCCCCCTCCATTTTTGATTTCCGGAAGTAATAGAAGGTCTAAGTTGATTAAATAGGGTAATTCTTTTAACTTGACAGAAATTAGCGCCCATAATTCTTCTTTCTTATTCAAGAAAAACCCTTACACTTCTAGTTGTTGCTATTATCTCTTGCATATTCGTAAGAGGTATTTTAGGTCAGAACCACCTTAGACTCCGAAAAATTATAGCTTACTCATCTATCAATCATATTGGTTGAATAATTGCAGCAACCTTATTTTTTGAAACAATCTGAATAATCTACTTCCTAATCTATTCAATTATCACTTTAAATATTATCCTCGTATTCAAAAAATTAAACCTCTTCTTCTTAAAGCAGCTTATATTGTCAATAAATACCGAGCCCTTACTAAAACTATTCTTTATTTTAAACTTCCTATCTCTAGGAGGCCTGCCCCCCTTCCTAGGATTTTTCCCCAAATGACTAACTATCCAAATTATAGTAAATGAAAGCTTCATCACCCTAGCCGTAATTATAATTATTGCAACCCTAGCAACATTGTATTTCTACATACGAATCACCTTTAGAACTTTAGTTCTATCAATAAATTCATTACTAATTATAAAAACCTCCACCCCCTACAAATTCTTCATTATAGCAACTAATCTTGTAACGCTGGCAAGATTAATTTTATCAACCTTGATTTTTAACCTCCTTTAATCAAGGATTTAGGTTAAAGAAACCTGTGACCTTCAAAGTCACCATTAAAAAAAGTCAGATTTTAAGCCTTAGGAAAATCCACCTCCAAATTTGCAATTTGGCATCATTATTGACTATAAGACTGGTAAAAGAATTTAATTCATAAGTAAGTTTACAGCTTACCGCTTGTTCTCGGCCATTTTACCGAACAAATGATTATTTTCGACAAACCACAAAGACATTGGCACTTTGTATTTTCTTTTAGGAAGGTGATCTGGAATGGTTGGAACCTCTTTAAGAATTTTAATCCGCGCAGAATTGGGAAACCCTGGATCCTTAATTGGAGATGATCAAATTTATAATGTAATTGTAACTGCCCATGCATTCATTATAATTTTTTTCATAGTAATACCAATTATAATTGGAGGTTTCGGAAATTGACTAGTTCCCCTAATACTGGGTGCCCCGGATATAGCATTTCCTCGTATAAACAACATGAGATTTTGACTTTTACCTCCTTCACTTACATTCCTCCTGATAAGAAGAATAGTTGAAAGAGGGGCTGGAACAGGATGAACTGTATACCCTCCGCTGTCCTCTAATATTGCCCATAGAGGAGCTTCAGTTGATCTAGCTATTTTTAGACTCCACTTAGCTGGGATCTCCTCCATTTTAGGAGCAGTTAATTTTATCACAACTGTAATTAATATACGAGCTACAGGTATTACATTTGATCGAATGCCCCTCTTTGTATGAGCCGTAGCTTTAACAGCTCTTTTACTCCTACTATCCCTTCCAGTTCTTGCAGGAGCTATCACCATACTTCTTACAGATCGAAATATCAATACAACCTTTTTTGACCCAGCAGGAGGGGGAGACCCAATTCTTTACCAGCATCTTTTTTGATTCTTTGGCCACCCAGAAGTTTATATTTTAATTCTCCCAGGATTCGGAATAATCTCCCATATCATTAGACAAGAAAGAAGAAAAAAGGAAACCTTTGGAACCCTGGGAATAATCTATGCTATAATAGCAATTGGATTACTAGGATTTATTGTATGAGCCCATCATATATTTACTGTTGGAATAGATGTTGATACTCGAGCCTACTTCACATCAGCAACTATAATCATTGCCGTTCCTACCGGAATCAAAATTTTTAGTTGATTAGCCACCCTCCATGGAACCCAAATCAACTACTCCCCCTCAATTCTTTGAGCCTTGGGATTTGTATTCCTCTTTACAGTAGGAGGGTTAACCGGAGTCGTCTTAGCAAACTCTTCTATTGATATTGTCCTTCACGATACTTACTACGTTGTAGCCCACTTTCACTATGTTTTATCAATAGGTGCAGTATTTGCTATTATAGCTGGATTTGTCCATTGATTCCCCCTTTTTACTGGTCTTACCCTTAATAATAAACTTCTTAAAATTCAATTCCTAGTAATATTCCTTGGGGTTAATATAACCTTCTTCCCCCAACACTTCTTAGGATTAAGAGGTATACCTCGACGATACTCAGATTACCCAGATGCTTACACAACATGAAATATTATCTCCTCTATTGGATCTTTAATTTCCCTTGTAAGAATTATTCTATTCCTATTTATTGTCTGAGAAGCTTTTATTGCTATACGAAAAAGCCTTTCCCCTTTAAGAATAACATCTTCCATTGAATGACTCCAGCAAATACCTCCTTCAGAACACAGATACTCAGAGCTCCCTATACTGTCTAACTTCTAATATGGCAGAATAGTGCGGTGGACTTAAACCCCATAAATAAAGTACAACTTTTTTTAGAAATTGCTACTTGAAAAATATTTCTCCTTCAAGATAGGGCCTCACCCTTAATAGAACAACTATCATTTTTTCACGATCACACTCTCATAATTCTCCTCATAATTACTGTCCTTGTAGGTTACTTAATATCAAGACTTTTTTTTAATAAGTATAACTATCGATACCTCTTAGAAGGTCAAACAATTGAAGTTATTTGAACAATCCTCCCAGCAGTAACTCTCATTTTTATCGCCCTTCCCTCTCTTCGTCTTCTTTACCTACTTGACGAAATTAACAACCCCCTCGTTTCAATAAAATCTATTGGTCATCAATGATATTGATCCTATGAATACACCGACTTCAAAAACATTGAATTTGACTCATATATAATTCCTACCGCAGATTTAAAAAAATCAAATTTTCGCCTTCTCGATGTGGATAATCGAGCTGTTCTACCTTATAATTCTCAAATTCGCTTAATAATTACAGCAGCAGATGTTCTCCATTCATGAACTATCCCAGCCCTAAGAGTCAAAATTGACGCAACACCCGGACGATTAAATCAAATTAGATTTCTTCTCAACCGTACAGGTCTTTTTTTTGGACAATGCTCCGAGATTTGTGGTGCAAATCACAGCTTCATACCAATTGTCATTGAAAGAATTTCACCCCCATTTTTTATTAAATGAATTTCCAAAATAAGGGAATCTTCATTAGATTACTGAAAGTCAGTACTGGTCTCTTAAACCATTCAATAGTAAATTAACGCTTACTTCTAATGAAAGGTTTAGTTAAATAATAACAATAATTTGTCAAATTATAATTACTCTGCAGTAACCTTTAATCCCTCAAATAGCTCCTCTTAACTGATTAACCTTAATAATTCTTTTCTCACTAATCCTTATTATAATAACAATTATAAACTACTCAATTCTCCATAAAACACCTAAATCCCTTCTCATTAATAAACTTCAATCCAATAAAACTTGAAAATGATAGCAAATTTATTCTCCTCATTTGACCCATCATCATCCCTGTACTTCCCTATAAATTGAATAAGAACAATTTTATGTATTCTATTTATCCCTTATGCATTTTGATTAATTCCCACTCGGTCATATTCAATTTGAAACAAAATTATTATCACCCTTCACAAAGAATTTAAAACCCTCCTCGGACCAGGTGCCCGAGGAAGGACATTTATCTTTATCTCACTGTTCTCCTTGATTTTATATAATAACTTCCTTGGCTTATTCCCCTATATCTTTACAAGAACAAGACATCTAGCTCTTACATTAACTCTTGCTCTCCCTCTCTGATTGAGATTTATAGTATACGGATGAATTAACAACACCATTCATATACTAGCTCATCTTGTTCCCCAGGGAACCCCACCTTTATTAATACCTTTTATAGTATGTATTGAAACAATCAGAAATATTATTCGTCCAGGAACCTTAGCTGTCCGATTAGCCGCTAATATAATTGCAGGGCATCTACTTATAACCCTCCTTGGAAACACAGGATCCTCTATCCCAGCCTCTCTTATAGGAATTCTCCTAGTTACTCAAATCTTATTACTTATCCTTGAATCAGCTGTTGCAATTATCCAATCATATGTATTTGCAGTTCTTAGAACTTTATACTCAAGAGAAGTAACCTAATGTCCCATAAAAATCACCCCTTCCATCTTGTAGATGCCAGACCCTGGCCAATTTTAGGAGCTTTTGCTGCTATAATTACAATAACGGGTATTATCAAATGATTCCACTTATATAATAATAACCTTCTTCTCCTTGGATTTTTAATTACTAGTCTAGTCATATTTCAATGATGACGAGATATCTCTCGAGAAGGAACTTTTCAAGGCCTTCACACATACGTTGTAACCATGGGCCTACGCTGGGGAATAATTTTATTTATTACCTCAGAAGTGTTCTTCTTCATTTCATTCTTTTGAGGATTCTTCCATAGAAGTCTTGCTCCATCAATTGAGCTAGGTATAAACTGACCCCCTAAGGGCATTTCACCATTCAATCCTCTTCAAATCCCTCTCCTAAATACTTTAATTCTTCTCTCCTCAGGACTAACAGTCACGTGAGCCCATCATAGGTTAATTGAAAATAACTTCAATCAAGTCACCCAAGGATTATCCCTTACAGTAATCCTAGGAATTTATTTTACTCTCCTTCAAGCTTACGAATATAAGGAAGCCCCTTTCACTATTGCAGACGCAGTTTATGGATCATCCTTTTTCATAGCAACAGGATTCCATGGAATCCATGTTATTATCGGAACTACTTTCCTGGCTGTAAGTCTATACCGCCATTTAAATAACCACTTCTCCTCTATTCATCATTTCGGATTTGAGGCAGCAGCCTGATATTGACATTTCGTAGACGTTGTATGATTATTCCTTTATATTTCTATCTACTGATGAGGTAGATATTTGTATAATATAAATATTATTTTTGACTTCCAATCAAACTATCTAGAAATAGTACAAATAATATTCATGATAATTATTAACTCCTTAATAATTATTGTCATCTCATCCTTTATAATAATTATTTCATCCGTCCTATCAAAAAAAACCTTCATTGATCGGGAAAAGAGATCCCCCTTCGAATGCGGATTCGACCCAAAAAGATCACCTCGACTACCGTTTAGATTACAATTCTTCCTAATCGCTTTAGTATTCTTAATTTTTGATGTAGAAATTGCTTTACTTATCCCCCTAATCTCTATTTTAAAAATTTCAAAAATTTATTGATTTTGGAGAATTGCCTCATTTTTTATTACAATCCTTCTATTAGGCCTTTTTCACGAATGAAACCAAGGAGCCTTGGAATGAACCTATTAGGATAATAGTTAACCATAACATTTAACTTGCACTTAAAAAGTATTGACCATCAATTTATCTTAAATAAGAAACAAATTTTGTGTTTAGTTTCGACCTAAAATCCTGATGGAAACATCCTTATTTTTAATTGAAACCAAAATAGAGGTATATCACTGTTAATGATAAAAATGAATTATTTCCAATTAAAGAAGTAAATTATTAAAACTGAACTTCTAATTCAGTTAATAGTGGTGTAATTCCATTAATACTTCTATTTATATAGTTTAAAAAAAACATTACACTTTCATTGTAAAATTAGATTCACCCTTATAAATACTTAGAGATTCAAAATCACCTTGATATCTTCAATATCAAGCTCTTAATTTAAGCTACCTAAGTAAATAATTAAAAACACTAAAATAATAATCCATATAACTACTAAAGATAAAAAAATCTTTAAATTTTTTCTATGAAAAATCTGAAGAAATTTTGATCATATTGATAAAGAATAATAAAAATTCTGCCTACCTAAATATTCAGATCATCCTTGATCCATTAACTCATAAATTTTTTCTCCCTCATGTAAAGGATAAAAATTTACACCAAAAGTTGAAATATAAGGTGTATTCCATATAGAACCAAAAAACATTGAGCTTCAAATAAACTCTAATGACTTAGATTTATACCTTAAAACCAACTGAGCCAACTCAAATCCCAGTCAACCCCCAGCTAAAGTTACCACTAAAGTCATTATCTTCATTAATAAAGGCAAGCAAATAAAATAGGGAGTTGACAAAATTATTCAACTCAAAGATCTTCCTATAAAAATTACTAGTAAAATAATACCCCCCATCCCCTTCAGTATAATTAGCCCTAAATCTCTAATACCCTGTAACCTAAAATAATTATAATCCCCTCTAAGAACGTAAAAAATTAAACGAAAAGTGTAAGAAACTGTTAACCCTGTTGATAAAAAATAAATTAAATAAGTATATAAACCTAAATTATCCATAGAAACAACCTCTAAAATTAAATCCTTGGAATAAAACCCAGCTAAGAAAGGCAATCCGCATAAAGACAAATTACAAATAATAAAAAATACACAAGTCAAAGGTATAAGTTTAACTAAACCCCCTATAAAACGAATATCCTGACAATTTCCTAAACCATGAATCATAGCTCCAGCACATATAAATAATAAGGCCTTAAATAAAGCATGCGTAAGAAGATGATAAAAAGCTAAAATATACCCCCCCATAGCTAAAATACTTATTATTAAACCAAGCTGACTTAAAGTAGATAAAGCAATAATCTTCTTTAAATCATATTCATACCTTGCTCCGAGACCCGCCATGAACATTGTCAAACTAGCTACAAATAATAAAATGATCTTAAGATTTTCCCCTATACAAAAATTAAAACGAATTAATAAATAAACCCCTGCGGTTACCAAAGTAGAAGAATGAACCAATGAAGAAACAGGAGTTGGAGCCGCTATAGCAGCAGGTAATCACGATGAAAAAGGGATCTGTGCCCTCTTTGTTATTCCTGCTAATAATATAAGAAAAACAATAACCTCTATTTCCAATCTACCCTTCATAAAATCTAGAAAAAAGTAATAATTTCATCTTCCGAAATTTAACATTCAAGCAATACTTATAAGGAAAGCCACATCCCCTAAACGATTTGTTAATGCAGTCAATATTCCTGCATTAAAAGACTTCACATTTTGATAATAAATAACTAAACAGTAAGAAACTAAGCCTAAACCATCCCAGCCCAAAAGAATTCTAATTAAATTTGGTCTAAAAATCAAAAGTAATATAGAAGCTACGAACATAACCACTAATAAAATAAATCGATTAATTATTAAATCCCCCCCTATATATTCAAGACTGTAAAAAATTACTATAGAAGAGATAAAAAGAACAAACCTAGCGAATAAAAGAGATATCCAATCCAAAAGAACTGATATTACAACCCTCCTTGAATTAACACTTACTATTTCAATTTCTAAAATCATTATATAATCCAATCTCATAAAATTTAAACTCATAAAGAAACTCAATAAACTTAAAAGTAAAAACCCTAAAAAATAAACTAAACACAAAGACATTATTTAAAGTAATTATACATCCTTGATTCCACAAATCAAAATTTTTCTTAAACTATTTAAATAACTTCATAAAACTAGAAATTCCCCCTTTAAAATCATAATATTTAGAGGAAATCAATGCAAAAATAAAAGAAGATACTCCCGAACTCTCCCAAGACTAAAAGAATATAACCCACTAAATAATTTACCATGCTGTCTATACGAATATAAATAAAGACAATAAGCAGCTCTAAAAAAAGAAATTAATGATAAAAAAATTATACAAAAAAATCTTCAGGAAATCAAACTATTAATAAGTATAATTTCCCCTAATAAATTTAATGAAGGAGGAGCAGCTATATTTGAAGATCTTAATAAAAATCATCATAAACTCATTCTAGGTATAAGATTAATTAATCCCTTATTCAAATAAAGTCTTCGGCTTCCTAATCGCTCATAGGAAATATTGGCTAAGCAAAAAAGTCCTGATGAACAAAGCCCGTGGGCCACCATCATCACTAAAGAACCTCTTAATCCTCAGTAATTTAAAGTTATAATTCCCCCTAATACCAAACCTATATGGGCCACAGAAGAATAAGCAATTAAAGATTTAATATCACCCTGACGCAAGCAAATTAAAGAAACAAAAAATCCTCCCACTAAACCAATCACAATAAAAACCGAATTAATTTTAATTGCTAAAGGAATTATAACCTGTATTATACGTATTAAACCATACCCCCCTAATTTCAGTATTACCCCAGCTAAAATTATTGAACCTGATACCGGAGCCTCAACATGGGCCTTTGGCAACCACAAATGAACAAAATATATAGGCATCTTAACTAAAAACACCACTCTCATACACAAATAAAAAGTAAAAAATGAAACCCTCTTAAAGAAAAAGAAAAAATCCAATGTCCCATACAAATTATAATAGAAAAAAATTCTTACCATTATTGGTAAAGAAGCAACTAAAGTATAAAATAACAAGTAAACCCCAGCTTGAATTCGTTCAGGCTGATAACCCCAACCAATAATCAAAATTAAAGTAGGAATAAGACTAAATTCAAAAAATAAATAAAAAACAAATAAATTCATAGAAGCAAAAGTACAAAACAAGGAAATTAGAAGAAAAAGCAACGTAATTAGATATATATTATAATAATAGTTCCTCCCAAAAATCCCCTCCCTAGCCATAATTATAAGAGAACAAATCCACAACCTTAAAAGAATTATGATAAAAGATAATAAATCCACACCAAAAAAATAACTAATATTACAATAAAATCCCCCAAGACTAGCTTCAATTAAAAACAAGAAAATCAACCCTATATACAAACACTGATTTAACCAGAATCTAGACCCCAAAAACCTTAAAGGAATTATAAAAACTAAAGAAAATAAAATTTTTATCATAATAACCTAAAAGAAATTATATAATTATTACCGTAAGTACGTATTAATAAAACTAATAATGATAAACCTAAAGCACCTTCACAAACTCTCATAGTAAGAAAAATCATAAGAAAATAAAACTCCCAATTATATAAGCATAAATAAAAATTCAAAAACAAAAACAAAGCCACCACTACAAACTCCAATCTCAATAATATAAGTAATAAGTGCTTCCGATTAAGACAAAACGATATAAGACCCCTTAAATACATAAGCAAAGACATAACAACCAAAATTGACATTAGTTTTAATAATTTAAATAAAATATCGGTCTTGTAAACCGAAAATAAGATGTTCTTTTAAAACTTCAAGGAAGATTTTGATTTCTTCATTAATCTCCAAAATTAATATTTTATATAAACTATTCCCTGAACTAGTGATAATATTTTTTTTCCTTTCCGTAACTCCTGCACTAATCATCCCCTTTATTAATCACCCCCTATCTATAGGTTTAGCCCTTCTAATGCAAACAATTATAATTGCTATTATCACAGGATGAATAAATTTAACCTTTTGGTACTCTTACATCTTTCTCCTAATTATAATTGGAGGAATACTTGTACTTTTTATATACATAACTAGAGTAGCATCAAATGAAAAATTTAAATTCTCCCTACCTTTATCTATAATACTTTCTTGATTAGTAATTCTAGGGGGATTATACTCTCTCATAACCGATTATTGATTAATAACATTTAAAATTACAATTGTAGAAAATTTGAAAACTTCAGCACCCTTCATTTCCTTAAATAAATTTCTTAATTTTCCTTCAATTATAATTTCAATTTTATTAATTATCTACTTACTAATTACTCTTATTGTAGTAATTAAAATCTCAAAATTTAAACAAGGCCCCCTCCGAAATTTCAACTAATGAAAATACCCCTACGAAAAATCTCCCCCATAACCCAAATCATCAATAATTCTCTTATTGATTTACCCTCTCCTTCAAACATCTCTGCATGATGAAATTTTGGCTCCCTTCTAGGTCTATGCTTGGGAATTCAAATAATTACAGGTGTATTCCTAGCAATACACTTCACCGCTAATATCGATACAGCATTCAATACAGTTGTACACATCTCACGTGATGTAAACTATGGATGACTAATCCGAGCAACCCATGCTAATGGAGCCTCCTTCTTCTTCATTTGCCTTTATCTTCACGTTGGACGAGGTTTATACTACAGCTCTTATAACCTTGAACTTACTTGAACAGTAGGGGTTGCTATTCTTCTTTGCACTATAGCAACCGCCTTTCTAGGTTATGTTCTACCTTGGGGACAAATATCATTTTGAGGGGCAACTGTAATTACAAATCTTCTTTCAGCAATCCCCTATATTGGGTCATTAGTTGTTCAATGATTATGAGGAGGTTTTGCTGTAGATAATGCAACCCTTACACGATTTTTTGCCCTTCATTTCCTTCTCCCTTTTATCGTTGCAGCCATAGTAATAATTCATCTTTTATTTCTTCACCAAACAGGATCTAATAATCCCCTTGGAACTAATAGAAATATTGATAAAATCCCATTTCATCCGTACTTTTCCTACAAAGATATTTTTGGATATATCATTATAACCTTCCTACTTATATCTCTTATTCTAATTAACCCAAATCTTTTAGGAGACCCAGAAAACTTTATTCCAGCAAATCCCCTAGTAACCCCTGTCCACATCCAGCCAGAATGATACTTCCTTTTTGCTTACGCAATCCTACGTTCTATCCCCAATAAATTAGGGGGAGTAATTGCTCTTGCATTATCAATTCTAATTCTCCTTATTGTACCATTTATAAATAAAAAAAAACTTCAAAGAACTCAATTCTACCCAATCAATAAAATTTTATTCTGATCATTCCTATCTATTGTAATTCTCCTTACATGAATCGGAGCTCGACCCGTCGAAGACCCCTATATTATAGTAGGACAAATCCTCACAGTAATATACTTTTCTTATTTCTTTATTAATCCATTAACTCACTCACTTTGAGATAACCTAATTTTCAAGAATTAGTTAATGAACTTGTACAAGTGTATATTTTGAAAATATAAAAAAGAGTAAATTCTCTATTAACTTCACTACTAAATTTCATTCACTAAATCGTTCCTATAAAGGAAAAAATCTTCAACCCCAAAAAAAACAAAAAATAATTTAAAGCCAAAGGCAAATAACTTTTTCATGCCAAATATATCAATTTATCATAACGAAAGCGGGGAAGAGTCCCTCGAACCCAAATTCATAAAAATGATATAAATCCCAATATTAAAAAAATATAAATATTACGAAAATCCCCCCCCAAAAACAATAGGCAACATATCATTCTCATAAAAAGAATACTAGAATACTCAGCCAAAAAAATTAAAGCAAAACCACCCCCTCTATACTCAACGTTAAATCCAGAAACAAGTTCTGACTCCCCTTCAGCAAAATCAAAAGGAGTCCGATTTGTCTCAGCTAAACTTGAAACAAACCAAACTATACATAAAGGTATTATTACTACAAAAAATCAAATTATTCTTTGATAAATATTTAAATCCATTAAATTTAACCTCATAATCAAAATCAAAAAAGATAATAAAGTAAGAGCCAATCTTACTTCGTAAGAAATAGTTTGAGCAACGGCCCGTATTCTCCCCAGCATAGAATAATTTGAATTTGAAGATCAGCCAGCTAATATTACTGTATAAACTCTTAATCTAGCAAAACACAAAAAATACAAAATTCCTAAACTAAAGCTCAATAAACCTCTAAAAAAAGGAATACAAAACCAAATTATTAAAGAAAGAAACAAATTAAAAACAGGAGATAAATAATATAAATTATAATTTGATATAAAAGGATAAGTATGCTCCTTGGTAAATAACTTAATTGCATCTCTAAAAGGCTGAGGAACACCTAAAAATCCAACCTTATTTGGACCTTTACGCAATTGAATATAACCAAGAACCTTACGTTCCAATAAAGTTAAAAATGCCACCCCCACTAACACACAAATAACCAATACTAATACACCGTAAAAAAGGGTGATAGTATCAAAAATATAAATTATTACCTGTATTGTACATACATTCATAAATTCTAAATTTATTGCACTTATCTGCCAAAGCAATACTAATATTCAAAATAAAATTTATTAAACTGATACCTGGTCCTTTCGTACTAAAATATCATAATTTTCTAAAGATAGAAACCAACCTGGCTCACGCCGGTTTAAACTCAGATCATGTAAAATTTTAAAAGTCGAACAGACTTAATTTTTCAGCCCCTACACCGAAAATAAATTTTAATCCAACATCGAGGTCGCAAACTAATTTATCAATAAGAACTCTCCAAATTAATAACGCTGTTATCCCTAAGGTAATTTAATCTTATAATCATAAAAAATGGATCAAAGAAACACAAATAAGTGAAAAAAACTTAAGAAAAGTTAAATAAATTTTCCTGTCACCCCAACAAATTAAATTTTTCATAATCAGGACAATTAAACTAAAAACCCAATCAAGAAAAAATTATAAAATTCTATAGGGTCTTCTCGTCCCATAAAAACATTTAAGCTTTTTGACTAAAAAATAAAATTCTAATTATTTAACTGAGACAGTAATTTTCTTGTCAGACCGTTCATTCCAGCTTTCAATTAAAAAACTAATGATTATGCTACCTTTGCACGGTCAAAATACCGCGGCCATTTAATTTAATCATTGGGCAGGCCAGACCTTAAATAAAAACCTTAAGGACATGTTTTTAATAAACAGGCAGAAAATAAATTTGCCGAATTCCTTAGCTAAAATTTCCTATTCATAATTTATGAACAACTCACTATACTAATTTAATCATTATTACTTAAAATTTATAATTAAATTCAATATTCAAATAAAAAATCTAAAAAACCCCAAATCAATTATTTAAAGATCTTGATATAACACACTACAAAAAATGAAAACTTCTATTCCTATTTAACCCTTCAAACCTGATATTTTAGATAATCTAATCAAGAGCTTATCCCCCTGAATATTTCTCTGTTCAATAACTAATTACCCAAATAATTAATTAATTAAACAAGCCTAATTAAATTAATTTCTTTGAAAACTAGATATATTTAAAACCGACTAACGTCTAATAACAAGGAAAATATTCTAAATAATTATTCCACATTAAAATTTATAATCCCCTAGCTCTTCTAAATTCGAGATAATCTTATATAAAACGTATTTTTAATCAACCCTGATACAAAAGGTACTAAAAATAAAATATTCTTTTATAAACTTTATACATCCCCTCACTGTACTATTAATCTATAATTACAAAAATTATTTCAAACCTACTACTTAAACAACCAACTACTTTTCCTAAGAAAATACAAATAATATTTTCAATATCAAACTAAACTGAATTTAACAGTTATCCTTTTAATGTAAATAAAATGCTTCCCTAAGCTTTAGATTGTCTTTCCAGGTACACCTTCCGGTACACCTACTATGTTACGACTTATCCTACTTTATAGTAGGAGCGACGGGCGATATGTGCATATTTTAGAGCTAAAATCAAATTAATAAAATCATCAAATTTACTGTCAAATCCTATTTATTGAAAAAATTTCATTCCCCAAACCATATAAATATATTTATTGTAACCCATCTCTTCTTACCCGTAAACTGCACCTTGATCTGATTTAATTAAAAATTCTTAATATTGAGTATTAACCTTTTAAAAGATACTCAAATAACGACGATATACAAACTAAAAGAATAAGTTTAATTAATCGTGGATTATCAATTACAGGACAGGTTCCTCTGAACAGACTAAAACACCGCCAAATTTTTTAAATTTCAAGAATAACTAATACTCCTCAGGGATTAAACTTTACATTATGAATAATAGGGTATCTAATCCTAGTTTAAAACCAAAATCCAGTAAATTCTCCTCCCTTAAAAATTCAATTAACCATAAAATTTCACCTTATAAGGTTAATTATCCTTTATTATAAAAAGATCATTACCCCCCGAACCTAATTTAGTAGTATATCATGTTTAACCGCAACTGCTGGCACAAGATTTGTCAATACTAAACTAAATACCTAGCTCTAAGTCTCCTTAATTACTAAACCTATTCACTGTAAAAATAATATTTAAAATAAATTTCACATGTAAAATCATTAATTACCAAATTTAAAGCTAAAATAAAACTTTTAATTCCTACCGACTATTATTAAACAAATTAAAATACATTATGATGCTCTTGCCGTACATAAAGCCTAACTCATAGCCAGCCCAGATAAATTTTCAAGTAAATTCCTATTCCTTAAGTTTTTAATCCACTATTGAAAATTCCCTTGTAAGAACTTACGGTTCTGGAACTAGGTCCCATACCCAGAAACCCTAAATTAAATGATCCACCATAAATAATCAAAGTTGACTAATCGTCGTTAATTGAGCTTACATAACCCAATTTAGTACAAGCTTCCATTCCAAAGAGAAGATACCCCATTTCTAAAAATTTTCTGCACTTCCCCGACCAGTTTCACGTAATCTCCAATCTTCTTGAAGGTGCCCGCCTCCAAAAATTTTCAAAAATTAGCAAAATTGGAAAATTTTCTGCTCTCCCCCGACCAGTTTCACGTAATCTCCAATCTTCTTGAAGGTGCCCGCCTCCAAAAATTTTCAAAAATTAGCAAAATTGGAAAATTTTCTGCACTTCCCCGACCAGTTTCACGTAATCTCCAATCTTCTTGAAGGTGCCCGCCTCCAAAAATTTTCAAAAATTAGCAAAATTGGAAAATTTTCTGCACTCCCCCGACCAGTTTCACGTAATCTCCAATCTTCTTGAAGGTGCCCGCCTCCAAAAATTTTCAAAAATTAGCAAAATTGGAAAATTTTCTGCACTCCCCCGACCAGTTTCACGTAATCTCCAATCTTCTTGAAGGTGCCCGCCTCCAAAAATTTCTTCTTCATAAGAACCCTATAGCCCTAAGGGAAAACTTAATCCAAATTATTAATTGTAAACTATTTCCTTCCCTCGCAAAATACCAACCTTAAAAAATACCCCCTCAACTCCAAAAAAATCTAAGCAAATAGAAAAAAATATTCCTCGTGATAAAGTTATCGAAGATCATTTTTAAACCAATTCCTTAATATTAAACTTAAACTTTACCTCCCAGTTGAATTTACCTTAACTAAAAAGTTTTTATATCAGATAAACCGAGATTTCCCCAGTAACACCTTCAAAAAAGCCGTTTTACCCCTCAAAAAAAAAATTAGCCAACCCCCCCCTCTTCGACCCTGAAAAACCTAAATTTCAAAAAATTGCACCAAAAACGCCGTATAAGAATTTTTAATTAACTTTTGTAGCAGGTAGTAATGTAAGAATACTTTTTACATAAAGGTATAATTATTAATTTAGATGTATTATCTATTGTATAAATAGTACATAAATTAGGTAAGTAAGGGAGTTTTTTTTTTTTAAGGTAATTTTCAATAATATTGAAAAAGATTTTTTCTTCTATATAATAGTTTACGATTATATACAAATCAAGTGTAAGCATTTATTAATAACTATACCTATTAAACTAAAGATAAATAAATATATATATATATATAAATATTTAATTAATTAATAAATTTTATAAATGATAACTTACATTTAAGATTAAATAATTCTATATCCTCTATTAGGGATTTTTTTCTTATACTCCTGACTAAATAACTGTAGATAATTCAGATCCGTATATATCCAGTAAATACCGGTTTATTTATAGAGTCTAAATTTTTATATCCCAATGTATCCTCCAAGTATTTATAGCGTTATATGAATACAATAATCTTATAATAAATAAACCCGTATTTATATATATATATATATTGGTGGTAAATACGATAAGCATTTATAAGAAAAAGTTTTTCAAAAGGAAAATGGCAAAACCTGGACCCCCTACATTTGAATTCTCTCTCAAGTAATAAAAAATAGTGAAAAAAGGGGGCCAAAAAACGTGTTTTTTGGTTACATATTTTTGCATTTTTTTGCACTTTTTTGGGGGTTGAACTTTTTCAACCTCTGACTTTTCCTTAAGTGAACCTGAAATAGGTAATGCGATTTTGAATATTTTTTCCAATTTTTTTTTTTAAGGTAGGGCTCCTGAATTCAAGAGGGTCAAAAAAGGTACTTTACACACTTTTGTTTAAAAAAAAAAATTAAGGAGAAAAAGTTTTATTTTACTATAGGAAAAAAAAAAAAAAAAAAAAGAATTAAAACAAAGGAGGGGGAAAGTTTGAATGAAAAGGTGAAAATAAAAAAAAACAAATAAATCTAGTGTATTTAATTAAGATAAATTATAATTTCATTTTTTTTCTTTTTTTAATAAATTATTAGTTTTATTTTTTTTATTTATTATATAAAATTTTTTTGTTTTTTTTTTTTTTTTTTTTTTGTTTTTTAAAAAGAATCCCACACTCAGGGGTCATTGCCTTTTTTTTTTTTTTTTTTTTTCCTATAGTAAAATAAAACTTTTTCTCCTTAATTTTTTTTTTTAAACAAAAGTGTGTAAAGTACC